GATGAATCGAAATATCGCTGCTACGCCAAAACTCGGCGCAAAGAACCAACCAGATTGCCCCAGTGGATAAATAAGGAATACGGAAACAAAAACAGCGATTGGAGCAGAGAATGAAATTGCATTATAAGGCCGCAATTGAACAGACCGAGCAAGTTCAAATTGACGTAACATGAAACCTATTAGTGCAAAAGCCCCATGGAGAGCGACAAAAGTCCACAGACCGCCTAATTGACACCAACGAGTAAAATCCCCTTGCGCTTCCGGGCCCCATAGTAGCAACAAAGAGTGTGCTAAACTATTGGCAGGGGTGGAAACTGCCGCGGTTAAGAAATTACAACCTTCCAAATAGGAACTAGCCAATCCATGGGTATACCAAGAAGTTACAAAAGTTGTCCCTGTAAACCAACCCCCTAAAGCGAAATAAGCACAAGGAAAGAGCAATAGGCCGGACCATCCTACAAAAACGAAACGGTCCCTTCGTAACCAGTCGTCCATAATATCAAATAGATCATTTTCTTCTTTAGTAACTCTACCAAGGGCTATAGTCATAGTGATCCTCCTATTCAATTACTTCAACCATTTCCGAGCACCTCATATCACTTCCAAGGCATACGATAGTTTGATTATCTGTGGACGATTTCTTTCTCGTTCAATGCCCTTTTTCAAAGGTCTCGAAGATAGAAATTTTTTATTTTTATCTATGGGGTCACAACCGAGGTCGTGGTAAATCCATGAATTTGATTCGATTAGTTTTTCTTATACTATAGAAATAAACATTTGAATTCAGCATTATTCCATGACTCCTATTTCAAAGCCTATCTTTTAAGGAAAAATGAAAATAAAAGTAACCCCTCTTTTCCCACTCGCTCTCTATTGCATGGGTGGAAGAACAAAAATTGGATTCTGAAAAAAAAAAGAAAGATATTGAAAAAAAAAAAATTGACTTTCGAAATCAATTTTTATGTGTAGCGGAAAGGAGTTGCGATTTCTTCTTATTCCTATAGAACATCTAGTAACAAGAATATGAAATCGTAAATAGCGAAAAATTCTTGCCTTGCGCGGTCTAAGTCTAAGGAAATACAAAAAATCCGCTTATACAATTTCATCTACATCGAATTTATATATCAGAATAGTGGATAGAGGCATCATTCAAGGAGTCAGGTCTACTTACTTTATCTTTCTTTCCAATTTTATGGTGGGTTTGATAAGAACCCTTTTTGTTTTGTTTATAAATAATCGAAAAAAGAGTTTTTTATTTTTTATATAACCTGCTTGTTTTATTATAACAAGTCCTATATGAAAATGCCCGCTGAAGAGAAAATCTATCTGATTGTTTCTCAGCCAATATCGAATTTTAGAAAGAAAAAACAAGAATTTTCTTCTTTTTTTTATTAACATTAAGAAAAAAGAATATAATTAAAATGGAATTGGCAATATAATTTTTATGGACTTTTGAAAGAAAAAGGAAGGATTTTTTGCAATCGTTATTTCTTGCCTCTGTCATATCACGGAAACCTTTCGATTTGGAACGGGGAGAGATGGCTGAGTGGACTAAAGCGGCGGATTGCTAATCCGTTGTACAATTTTTTTGTACCGAGGGTTCGAATCCCTCTCTTTCCGCCCCCTCGGATCATTTGGGACTTTCGAATTGGAAGGAATTCTGACCCCCGGATTTTCTCATAGATAAATGTACGAAACAAATCCAATTTGTAAGAAAAAATTCCAAAAAAATTTGGATTTTTACTCCTCACGCCCAGGATTACGTCCTGGGTCATTAGATAAGAATCCAAAGATAAAGAGGGAAACAAAGAATATCACTACTGTATAAACAAAAAGTTTGAGAGTAAGCATTACATAATCTCCAAGATTTTTTTTTAAGGAATAGATTACCCGTTTTTCCTTACCACACAGATCCACTAGGATGGGTTTTGTTTATTTTTACACCTAAAAATGCAAAAATCAATTCTTGAAAAAAATTGCAAGAATTGATTTATAATAAGCACTCTTATCAATATCAAAAATTAGGTTAGGTATTGTGTGGGTACCTAAAGGTACCTGCTCAACGTAGGTGCAGGGGGTGGGGTAGAAAGGCGGATCCCAATTTATTGCTGCAGCTATACATTCAATGTAGAAGAATTAGAATTTTAGAATCGAAGGTTCATAATATAAGACTTCTCGGCTTTTATTCATTTTTAGAATTTTTTTGGAATGAATACATCATTCAATTTGGCAGACAGAACAGAGTAGTAAAGATTTCATCGAAAACTTACAGCAGCTTGCCAAACAAAGGCTAATAGAAAAAAGAGTATAGGTATGACAGGCATAAAATCCACGATTGGGTTGAAAATGGCATAAGCTTCGGGCAATTTGGCGAAGAAAAAACTAGTCGGATAAAGAACAGAATTAAAACAGATACAGGTTAAACTAAGTATATTAGGCATAACAAGCATTTCGTTCTTGTAGAGTAGATAATTGGATTTTGATTGAGTTATTTTTCTAAGGGAAAAAAGAAAAGGCGGGTTCAAAATCCTTTTTTCTTCGGACTTTCCCAAACGCAAAATACCTCCTTGTATTCGCACTCTCAAATGAGAATGGAAGAAATTCGACTTTCATATAATATCTTAATAGAATTCCATGTAATGATCAATGCATTTTTTGGATTCTATATTATCCGCATGTCTAGAATCCTAGCAAGAGAGTATCCCTCATTTTTTATGTAATTGAAGTGGGATTGACGAATAACAAATAAACATAATAGTGTTTATTAGTGTCGCATAAAACCAGAAATGGGGCGTGGCCAAGTGGTAAGGCAGCGGGTTTTGGTCCCGTTACTCGGAGGTTCGAATCCTTCCGTCCCAGATTTTTTCTGATGAAACGAAAGATGAAATCATATTGTACCCCACACGAGACAAAAGAAAGTTTATTAAAGAGAATAATTATCTCTTATGAACTCTTAGATTAGATGCATTTCTAAGCATTCTTTTTCTTTCTCAGAAAACATAATCAAGTGTCAAGTCCAGTCAAATTGAATATCTTTATTTTCATGAAAAATTGGGTCTATCAGTCACATTCAGGATATGCCCCTACTACTACTCATTACTCATATGTGTTTTGAAATTCGAACTTCTTAGATAAACTTTATGCTCCATATCCATGAAGGGGGAATTCTTACATGATACATTTGACATCTAATGTGAAAGAAAAGAAGGACCCCCTATTTATTTTTCCCGAACTAAAGAACTAAAGTAAGTAAATAAAAAGAAAATAAAGGGGGTATCCTAATTCTATATTTCATGGCCAGATTAAAGAATAGGAAGTTTTTAGTTTCAGCACAGGTCTTAAAACTTTTGACCAAGATCGGCTTGCGAAAAAAGAAAAAGGGTTTCTATTCTATGGATAGGAACTCCATTTTTGTATTTTAGATATTATCTGATTTGCAAATATCCATTTCTAAATCAATGGAATGTGAGGATTAGAGAGAAATTCATATATTCTGTCTACTCGGCTTTCGAATTAATTGAAAAAATTTTAAACTTGACGTAAAACACTGTATAAAAAATGAGACCTATCCCTTTATGATAGAGATAGATTTTTGTTGTATTATATTATTAGTAAAAAGGGCCCCTCTTTGGTTAAGCGAAAACCATCTCGATCTGCGATTCTTTAAATATCCAGAATGATCCATTCTGGTAAGGATAAGGTAAGAACTGTTCGTTGGATAGAATGGATTCAAAAAATCATACTTCTCCTGATTTTTGATTTGGAGTTGCTTCTTTTAGGTAAAAGAAAGAATGCTATAAGTAAAAGCAAAGGCCTTAATTTGACTTTACACGAAATGTGTTTTTTTTTTTACTTCATTTTTTTCCCTCTTTTGGTATTCGAGTCGAAGAAGTACGAGAATTCTATAACTACCAAAAAACTTTCAATCTTTTCATTGGAATAGTTTATTTAGTTAATAGTTTTTGTTATGGAAAAATATATTGCTAATCTAATTCTAATATAGTAATTAATTTAATTAAACTTTTTTTGAGGTTGATAGTTTATTTGTTGGAGAAGAGTCGATCCTTCGCTTCTCATTTCAGGATTGACCATCTCGAGTCCTCTGTTGAGGATGGAAATTCAATAAAAAATAAGTCTTAAGCAAACTTGTTTATTCGTCTTTTTCGAACTATGTTTCCTTTCCTTCATATGATAGAATATGGGTTTAAATAAATTGGATCTTTGCGGAGTCTTCCCCGATAAATACTTATTTCTTTTATCCATATTTCTCCATAGATAGCAAGTTTGAATTAGTATACAAAAAACTAAACTAAACCAATGACTATTCATGATCCCATCCATATTGGATCAATTCCCTATACCACTTTGCAATGAAATTAGAGGAATGTTTGTTATGGTAAAACTTCGTTTAAAACGATGTGGTAGAAAGCAACGTGCGACTTGAAGGACATGATCGATTGTGGATTTTGTTATCCATCATTTTCCATAGTAATGAAAATGCTCTTGGCTCGACATAGTCTGTTCTATTCGTCCCGAACCAAATTTGCGCTGGGTTGTTTGTAAGTAAATAGTACACGATGGAGCTCGAGAGGACAGAATTGATTTTTTATCAAGGGAAAGAATCTAGGGTTAGTGAAAACTAATAAATTAGGCCAACTTTGTCAGTCTATCCTTAATATAGAAATCGAAAGGTTAAAATAAGAAGAAAGTCCAATTTTGGAAGATTGGAAAAACTCTTTCAATTAAAAGTTTATCAGAATCAATCGCCCATATTCGATTTCTATAGAAGAGGGAAATGCTTTATCGAAGGAAATAAGAAAAAAAGGGTATGTTGCTACTCTTTTGAAAGAAAAAAGAATAGGAATTCCCGAAGTAATGTCTAAACCCAAGGATTTCACAAATCAAAGATAAAGAATTCCGGAACAAGTAAACGCGATTTTCAATTGTCTCAACAATAGAATTGGATCAGAATAAGGAATAAAAGTCAATTCGTTCGAGATGAGACAAAGAAAAGAGTTTAGAGACGACTCAAAAAATTTGGAAGGATTTTTCCTTTTAAGTCTGTCAGTCAAAATTAACCAACTTGAGTCATGAGTATAAATGAAATTTGTTTTTTCTGTAAGGAAATTAATGCAAGTCATAGTCTAATTTCTATCTACTTGTATTATAGACAGAAATTTGAATCTTTTTCTCGAGCCGTATGAGGAGAAAACCTCCTATACGTTTCTAGGGGGGGCATTGTTTAGCTACATCTATCCCAATAAGCTGTCTATCGAATCGTTGCAATTGATGTTCGATCTCGAAGAGAAGGAAGAGATCTTCGAAAAGTGGGTTTTTATGATCCGATAAAGAATCAAACTTGTTTAAATGTTCCAGCTATTCTCTATTTCCTTGAAAAGGGTGCTCAACCTACAAGAACTGTTTATGATATTTTAAGGAAGGCAGAATTCTTTAAAGAAAAAGAAGGAACTTTGAGTTAATTGAAGAACTAAATGAATAAAAAAGTAGGAGAGGATCACTAGTATCCCTCGTTGTCTAATTATTTAGACACAATTTGCCTCTTTCTTAGTCCTATTTTTGACTGGATTTATGTCGTGCCAATCCAACATAAGCCCTTATTTTATTTACTTTTTCTATCTAATTTGTTTTCTTACCATTGTATTTCCATTGACAAAGGTCTATTGAACAAATAGAATTTGTAGATAGATAGGTCTCTTTATCCTCACTCCATATTAGGTTTTTCTGTCTACACTTCGCTCAAATGATAAGGTTGTCCCTCTTGCATGTACTCTCATACAAGATTTATTTATATAAAGAAATATAAATTGCTAAAAAAATGACAATTTTGCTATCGTGATTGGGGCCGCTCCTTTTTTAACCTTAGTGAAATTTAGCCGAACCTGTTCATTTTGGCATTTGAGTGTTTTTAATGGGCGATAAAATCTTTCTTTTAATGTTTTGCTAGTTCAATGTTTTGACAGGAGCGTGCGGTGTAATTCCATTGATTTTTGGGTTTCGATCGTATCTAAGATCCTATTTTATCTGGGTTGCTAACTCAATGGTAGAGTACTCGGCTTTTAAGTGCGACTATGATCTTTTACACATTTGGATGAAGCAACAAATTCGTCCAGACTCTTGGTAGAGTCTAGAAGACCACGACTGATCCTCAAGGGTAATGAATGGAAAAAATAGCATGTCGTAATAAAATCAATTTCTTATTTTTGATTTTTGGAATGGAATAAAAAATTCCTATTTTCTGGGTCTAGTGAATAAATGGATAGAGCCTGGCTCCAATTCTGGTAAAATAAAAAGCAACGAGCTTAACTTCTTAATTGAAATGATTCCCCGATCTAATTAGACGTTAAAAATAGATTAGTGCCTGATGCGGGGAAAGATTGGGTTTTCCTATGAACGGACCCTTGATTTTTTCTTTTTTTTTTTTTTTAGAAATCCTAATTATTCTTGATTATAGATTGAAAAGGGATGTTATGGATTGAATGTGTAAAAGAAGCAGTATATTGATAAAGAGACTGGATTCCAAAGTCAAAAGAGCGATTGGCCTGCAAAAATAAAAGATTTGTTCTCTTTTGTAATTAGAACAAACATAAACTAATTGGATAGAAAAGGAAAAGATCTGTGGATTAGATTCCTTTTCTTTCCAGGGTTTGTATTAAAAAATGCAACACCCTGTTTTGACCATATTGCACTATGTATCATCATTTGAGAAACCGAGAAATGCTTCTTCTTTCTGATTCAAGTAGAAATACAAATGGAAAAATTGGAAGGGTATTCAGAAAAACAGAAATCTCGTCAACAATACTTCGTTTACCCACTTCTCTTTCAGGAGTATATTTATGCATTTGCCCATGATTATGGATTAAAAGGTTCCGAACCTGTGGAAATTGTTAGTTGTAATAACAAGAAATTTAGTTCACTACTTGTGAAACGTTTAATTATTCGAATGTATCAGCAGAATTTTTGGATTAACTCGGTTAATCATCCTAACCAAGATCGATTGTTGGATTACAACAATTTTTTTTATTCTGAGTTTTATTCTCAGATTCTATCTGAGGGGTTTGCGATCGTTGTAGAAATCCCATTCTCGCTACGAGAATTATCTTGTCCGAAAGAAAAAGAAACACCAAAGTTTCAGAATTTACGATCTATTCATTCAATATTTCCCTTTTTAGAAGACAAATTTTTGCATTTACATTATCTATCACATATAGAAATACCCTATCCTATCCATTTTGAAATCTTGGTTCAACTCCTTCAATACCGGATCAAAGATGTTCCATCTTTGCATTTATTGCGATTCTTTCTCAACTACTATTCGAATTGGAATAGTCTTATTACTTCAATGAAATCGATTTTTCTTTTGAAAAAAGAAAATAAAAGACTATTTCGATTCCTATATAACTCTTATGTATCAGAATATGAATTTTTCTTGTTGTTTCTTCGTAAACAATCTTCTTGCTTACCATTAACATCTTCTGGAAC